ATAAAAAACATATTTTATTGAGTCCCTTCATGCCTACTATAACTAGTTATTTCGGTTTTCTACTAGCAGCTTTAACTATAACCTCAGTTCTATTTATTGGTCTAAGCAAAATACGACTTATTTGAAATGAATTGAATGAAGATTTTTTTATAAAAAAGGATTTCGATTTCTATGGTATTTCATATATTCGATAGTTCCTTACCGTGTTAATTACCCAATTTTGGTGATTGAGATTCATCGGCAATACAGATTAAGAGCTAGGAATAGATAGTACCTCTCTTTTCTCCCTTTCAAAAATGAAAACAAAAGAAAATTGAAATGATTGAAGTTTCTTTATTTGGAATCGTCTTAGGTCTAATTCCTATTACTTTGGCTGGATTATTCGTAACTGCTTATTTACAATACAGACGTGGTGATCAGTTGGACTTTTGATTAATTCACATCTCTTTTTTTTGACTGACCTCCTTCTTGCTTTCATATGCGGGAGGTCTAATTAAGATTGCTGTTGAATTATTTGCGAACAGTGGAATTTTGACACAATCTAATAAACAAGAGTGACATCACGCTCTGTAGGATTTGAACCTACGACATTGGGTTTTGGAGACCCACGTTCTACCGAACTGAACTAAGAGCGCTTTTCTTGTTTTTTCTAAAAAACGAAAAGGCTAGGAAGAGGCCATTCTTTAATCCGAATCTATTTTGTACGTATATACTATATCATAGTATATGATAAATTTCAGAATTATATGTATGTCCAATTTTATTAAAAAAAGATAGATCTAAAATAGATCCCTCGTTACTGCTCAGAAGAGCAGTAATTAGGTAGGGATGACAGGATTTGAACCCGTGACATTTTGTACCCAAAACAAACGCGCTACCAAGCTGCGCTACATCCCTTTCAATTGGTTTACAGTGTCATTGTAGAGAATTCCTGTCTTGTTTTCCACATCCCTCTTTTTTTTTGTCTGATATCAGATAACAAACATATATATAATTAAAAAAAGAGCTTTTTTTTATGATAATTCTCTCAATTTCAATTTTACATAACTAGGCGTTTCCATTTTCAAATGGAATCTATAAGATCGTTCGAGTAGACAAAACTTCAATTCTAATTTTTAAAATGGGAGGGGTTTACGTATACAAATACAAGAACTTCTTAACTACATGTACATCTGTAGTTATATATATTACTATATATAATGTAATACAATAAAGAAGAAAGAAGGAGGATTTCAAATGCGAGATCTAAAAACATATCTTTCCGTAGCACCGGTACTAAGTACTCTATGGTTCGGTTCGTTAGCAGGTTTATTAATAGAGATTAATCGTTTATTTCCGGATGCATTAACATTTCCCTTTTTTTAATTCTAGTTATTAACATCAGAAAGGTTGAAAAAATTTAGAGATACGATCAACGATCGGGGACTAACCCCCCCCTTTTTTTTTTCTAATTATTTTTTTAGAATGAATTAGAAAAAAAAAGGGGGGGGGGGTCATAAAAACGAGAGTTCAGGATCCAATTAAATTAGTATATAGAATGAAAAAAAGTGTTGCTAGGGAAAGAGTATCCTATGAGATACTTAAAAAAATACTGTACAAAGATTTTAAATATAGTTTTCAAAAAATCATTATATTGCTTATTTTTTTTATTTTTATTTAATTACTAATTAATATTCATTGCAACGAAATATTTAAGAAATTTTTTTTAGTTAACAGCTTCTATTTTTTTGGTTCTTGTTCTTTCTGGATCCTAAAATGAAAATAGAAGATTAGGTTGAATCATAAATACAAAGGAGGTTTCATGGCCAAGGGTAAAGATGTTCGAGTAACAATTATTTTGGAATGTACCAGTTGTGTTCGAAATGATATTAAGAAAGAATCGGCGGGAATTTCCAGATATATTACTCAAAAGAATCGGCATAACACCCCTAGTCGACTGGAATTGAGAAAATTCTGTCCCTATTGTTATAAACATACAATTCACGGGGAAATAAAGAAATAGATCAAATTGAGTGCTTGTATGTGAACTTTTATTTTAAGAACAGGAATAATTATAGTATCTATATATTATTACATATATAAATATAAACAAATAAATCAATAGAAAGAAATCTAATCCTATATTCTTAATTCTATATAGAAACTCTATCCTATATAGAAATAGAAATCGTTTTTATTTTGATCCGATCAAAATAGGATTTTAGAGATAAGGAATAAAAAAATTATGAATAAATCTAAGCGACCTTTTACTAAATCCAAGCGATCTTTTCGTAGGCGTTTGCCCCCGATCCAATCGGGGGATCGAATTGATTATAGAAACATGAGTTTAATTAGTCGATTTATTAGTGAACAAGGAAAAATATTATCTAGACGGGTGAATAGAGTGACTTTAAAACAACAACGATTAATTACTATTGCTATAAAACAAGCTCGTATTTTATCTTTGTTACCTTTTCTTAATAATCAGAAACAATTTGAAAGAAGTGAGTCGACCCCTAGAACTACTAGCCTTAGAACCAGAAAAAAATAGACTGATTCTTCAATTGAATAACAATTCCAATCTGAAGGAATTAAAAAAGAGGTTAATATTTTGTTCGACAAATCCAATCAAGAATCAAAATTTGATTGTTACGTCTGTGTCTGTCATAAAAAAAAAAAAGAAAAGAATCGTCGAAAAGAAAAAGAATAACTCCTTTTTTAGCAACTATATACCCTCGTTTTGTTTTGACGACTTTTTTTTTTATAATACTAATTTCTACTCTACCTTCCCCAAGCTCATTCTCCTTAGAACTCGATTTCAAATATTTTAGTGGATTTCTTCCAATCCCCTTATTTTTGGATCTCATTCGAAATCGTATAAAGACAACTCCTATTTAATAGAGCCAGTTGTGCAAGTATTTTCCGATTAAGAAGTAATTGCTTCTTGTACAGATTGTGTATGAATCGGTTATAACTATAGAATACCTCCATTTCGTGAATTACGGCATTTATTCGAGTGATCCATAAACGACGAAAATCTCTTTTTCTTTTACCCCTATCCCGATGAGCCGAAACTAAAGCTCTTATTCTCTGTTGAGTCATAGTTCGTGTAAGTCGTGAATGAGCCCCTCGAAAGCTTGATGCAAATAAACGAAGTTTTGTTCTACGCCTCCGAGCTATATATCCGCGTTTAATTCTAGTCATTGAATAAATCAAACTTTGATGAATAACTAATTCTTTTTTTAGTTATTCTTTTCCCCTTTACTAGTCATTAATAACCAAACGAATTATTCCAATGTATAAAAAAAAATTCCAATGGCTTTTGCTACTCTAACCTTCCCCACCACTATTTTTTGTTAGGTATTTTACTTTGCTTTGCAAGGAGAAATTGCCTTGATACTTGATATACTTGATATAAAAAAATAGAATAACTACAAAAAGTAGTAAATAGAAATGGATAAATAGTGGGTTCCATCGTTTCTATGGTTACTTCTAAAACGGTGAGGTCTTCTCTATACACCGGAGCTCCTTTTTTTAATTAATCAATACTATTGGTAACTTGTACAATTCACATTATTTGGCTCTACCCCATTAATATTCCAGTAATAGGTCTTTCACAATGAGATCCACTTTATACAGTAACGGTATTTCATTTTTAAAATTGATTTGGTCGTTTACCCTGTTAGTCCGTTCTTTTCTTTCAAGAGTGGAATCTTTTTAATAAAAAATGGAATTTCCCCCGCTTAATGGATAACCATTTGTTATCATCGGGGGTTTTCTAAAAAATGGAGTTGATTGGATTTGCACCAATGTAAACCATAAGTTTCAGACACAATAGAAGATAAGAACGAGATCTATCTTTTTGAAATAATGAATGGAGTTCCTCCATTCTATTTTATTCACAGGTACTGATCCTTGATATTTCAAAAAAAGATATTTCAAAAAGAATTTCCTTTTTGTGTCTCAGTCTATGATCTAAACGAGTCGCACATACACCCGAGTACATGTTCCTCGTCGCTGAGGGCATCCCCGAAGCGCTGGGGATTTCGTGACATTTCGGATTGGCTGTCTTGTATTTCTAATAAGTTGTTTAATGGTTGGCATATGGAATCATATAAATAATGGGCTGGTTTAGATTGGTTCTAACCGGCTAATTTTGAATTACTTCTCTTCAATATTAAAAAAACATATTGAAGAGAATATGAAACTAAACCCTTAATCTAAAAAGATATAAAATTAGCAATTGTAGATTTGCATGAAATAGCTCCTATTTTTTATTGAACCGCTACAAGATCAACAATTCCATAAGCTTGGGCTTCTGTTGCTGACATAAAAACATCCCTTTCCATGTCTTCGGATACAACCCATATAGGTTTGCCCGTTCTTTGTACATAAACCCTTGTGATGGTTTCGCGAAGTTTTAGTAGTTCTTCCGCTTCCAAGATAAATTCTCCCGTTTGTGCCTCATAAAAGGAACTAGCGGGTTGATGGATCATTACCCTGATGATATAATAGAAAAGGTTTTTCTATTTCGCAGAATGAGGCGAGATAACCAAAAAAACAGAGAAAATTGAATAACCGTACAGGCTTTTTTTTGCATTGCATACGGCTCCACAATGGAATTTACGTTTTTGACCTTTCCTTTCGGCGAAAGAAAACAAAATATAGGTTGTATTATACGCAGATCCATAAATAATCCAATTACCATCCTTCTTTTTTGTAGGAGTTAAAAAAATACTATGATGGTTCCGTTGCTTTATATATCATTTTTTTGATCCGTTTATGATTCAGCAATCCCAAAGTGTCTTTTTTTTATATAAATTTTGTAAATAAGCTTCCGGTATGAAAACAAAGTTTGTGACGCTGAGATGTGCCCGAATAGGTAAGATATCATTTGAAATACCCCTTTCTTATCTCATACTACTCTTTCAATATATAATCTAATTTTTTTTAATCTAAAAAATTTCATATCGAATTCGAAGTGCCATGCTATTATTACTTAACTAATTCATATTTCCGATGGCGAAGGCATAGTATTTTTTTCTCAAAAATAAAAAAACTCATTGGCGCCAAGCGTGAGGGAATGCTATACGTTTGGTAATTGCTCCTCCGACTAGGATAAAGGATGCTATTGAAGCGGCCAATCCCATGCATATTGTCTGTACATCGGGTCGCACAAATTGCATAGTATCATAAATAGCCATTCCAGATATTACCCATCCACCAGGAGAGTTTATAAACAAATAAAGATCTTTGGTATCCTTTTCTATACTGAGATATATCATAAGACTAATAAGTTGATTCGAGATTTCGGTATCAACCTCTTGGCCTAAAAAAAACAATCTTTCTCGATAAAGTCGGTTGATTAGGATAAAATTATATTCCTTAGGAGCCGTACAGGCACCTTTTGATGCATACGGTTCAACAAAAATTGTGAAAAAATCAATGTGTCGATTCCAACCCCCTTTTTTTCATAGAAGGCTTTTCTTTCTAACTTATAAGGAAAGGGCTTGTTCCCTTGCTCCCTTTTTAATCTTTTTAATAAAGTAAAAAAAAGTTTTGGCCCCTTTTATTAGATATTATAATCCTATAATAAAACGATTTATTAGGCCTGTCAGACTAACTTGATTCATTGATATTTTTTTTTCATCGAGCTTCAGTTGAAATGGCGATGGTTTTTTCTTGTTCCTGAACGGGCTTCTTCTTTTTTTTATTCTATTTTTTAGGTTTATGCTCTACCCCGAGTAAAAGGAAAAATTTGCCCGATTTTTATTTGCACATATAGGACAAATGAACCAAATACCGCGTCTTTTTTTTACTACTCCTTCTTTTTTTTTTTTATTCATTTCTTCCACGTGTCTTCTATCAAATAGTCAACAAATTTTTAATTATATTATTTGATTTGATCAACAGTTTTAGATCACCCTGTTTCAATTTTGTGTATTTTTTAATAGAATTTTTTATCATAATTTTGCATATCATTATAGTAGTAATTATAAAAATATTATATATTAATTATCAATTGGGTTTTTGCTAAACGGAGCCTGGATACTTAATTTTATTAGTCCGACCACGTAAACCATAAAAAAATTTTGATAATCTAATATCAATCTAAATACTCCCTGCATTTAATTCCACTTTATTTTTTGCGCTTCGCGTTACAAATTTTTGATAATTCAATCAATCTTTTTGGGCGAAACAGAGGATATCTCGATCGAGGGAGAAAATGGGGAAATCCCATATAGCCCAATATATCTGACAAGTCGCACTATATGTCAACCCAAGATGTATCTCCTTCTCCAGGACTTCGAAAAGGTACTTTTGGAACGCCAATAGGCATGAAATGAAAAAAAAAGAGAATGAAGTTCTCTATTTCACTTTGATGTGGAAACGTAAGACTGGGGTTTCATTTTTTAATAATATTATCCTTTTTTCCTACTTTATTAATCATATTTAAATTAATAATATTTAATACATAAGTTGAATAAGCTAAAATAAAATATAAAATAAAAGTAAAGTAAGAGAGAATGAACAAAAATAAAGGAAATTTTTTACGAACGGGCTTCTGAATGATGAACAACAATAGCTATCTTGGTTCATATAAAATAGGATTCACCCCCATTGCGTATTGGTACTTATCGGATATAGAATAGATCCGCTTCCCTTTTTTCCTATGAATCGATTGGTTCCATTATTAATAGAACCAATCAGAATAGAACAAATATTAATCCTTTCTCCGAAATAATTACCTAAAAAAGGGGGGGTCCGTAACATAGTTTTTTCCAATGCAATAAAGTTACATAGTGTCTATTTTTCGTTGATAAAGGGGTATTTCCATGGGTTTGCCTTGGTATCGTGTTCATACTGTTGTATTGAATGATCCCGGTCGTTTGCTTTCGGTTCATATAATGCATACTGCTCTGGTTGCTGGTTGGGCCGGTTCAATGGCTCTATATGAATTAGCAGTTTTTGATCCCTCCGACCCTGTTCTTGATCCAATGTGGAGACAAGGTATGTTCGTTATACCTTTCATGACTCGTTTAGGAATAACCAATTCATGGGGCGGTTGGAATATTACAGGAGGGACTATAACGAATCCGGGTCTTTGGAGTTACGAAGGGGTAGCCGGAGCACATATCGTGTTTTCTGGCTTGTGCTTCTTGGCAGCTATTTGGCATTGGGTATATTGGGATCTAGAAATTTTTTGTGATGAACGTACAGGAAAACCTTCTTTGGATTTGCCCAAGATTTTTGGAATTCATTTATTTCTTTCAGGAGTGGCTTGCTTTGGTTTTGGCGCATTTCATGTAACAGGATTATATGGTCCTGGAATCTGGGTATCCGACCCTTATGGACTAACCGGAAAGGTCCAACCCGTAAATCCGGCGTGGGGCGTGGAGGGTTTTGACCCTTTTGTTCCGGGAGGAATAGCCTCTCATCATATTGCAGCAGGGACGTTGGGTATATTAGCGGGCTTATTCCATCTTAGTGTTCGTCCGCCTCAACGTCTATACAAAGGATTACGTATGGGAAATATTGAAACCGTCCTTTCCAGTAGTATTGCTGCTGTCTTTTTTGCAGCTTTTGTTGTTGCTGGAACTATGTGGTATGGTTCTGCAACTACTCCCATCGAATTATTTGGTCCTACTCGTTATCAATGGGATCAGGGATACTTTCAACAAGAAATATATCGAAGAGTTAGTGCTGGACTAGCTGAAAATCAAAGTGTATCAGAAGCTTGGTCTAAAATTCCTGAAAAATTAGCTTTTTATGATTATATTGGTAATAATCCAGCAAAAGGAGGGTTATTCCGAGCGGGTTCAATGGACAATGGGGATGGAATAGCTGTTGGATGGTTAGGACACCCCGTCTTTAGAAATAAAGAAGGGCGTGAACTTTTTGTACGCCGTATGCCTACTTTTTTTGAAACATTTCCGGTTGTTTTGGTAGACGGAGACGGAATTGTTAGAGCCGACGTCCCGTTTAGAAGGGCAGAATCTAAATATAGTGTCGAACAAGTAGGTGTAACCGTTGAGTTTTATGGTGGTGAACTCAATGGAGTGAGTTATAGTGATCCCGCAACTGTGAAAAAATATGCTAGACGCGCTCAATTGGGTGAGATTTTTGAATTAGATCGTGCTACTTTGAAATCCGATGGTGTTTTTCGTAGCAGTCCAAGAGGTTGGTTTACTTTTGGGCATGCTTCGTTTGCTCTACTTTTCTTCTTTGGACACATTTGGCATGGTTCTAGAACCCTCTTCAGAGATGTTTTTGCTGGTATTGATCCAGATTTGGATGCTCAAGTGGAATTTGGGGCATTCCAAAAACTTGGAGATCCAACTACAAAAAGACAAGCAGTCTGATGCAACATTGCTTTTTTTCTTCTAGTTTCTTTATTTAATAGGTAGGGTACTGTAGGAATCTTGATTTAAATCGCTGCCGTTTCTTTGACTCTTTTTTTTTTCTTTATCCGGAGGGATACTCCTAAGTAAACAAAACAGGTATGAAAGCTATAATTGTAAACCACGATCAAATTTATGGAAGCATTGGTTTATACATTTCTCTTAGTATCGACTTTAGGGATAATTTTTTTCGCTATTTTTTTCCGGGAACCGCCTAAAATTTCAACTAAAAAATGAAATAATTTTTCAGTATCTTCATTGAGGTAATCAGCCTCCAAATATTTGGAGGCTGATTACCTCAACTAGTCCCCGTGTTCCTCGAATGGATCTCTTAGTTGTTGAGAGGGTTGCCCAAAGGCAGTATATAGAGCATACCCAGTAAAACTTACAAGTAACCCAGATATAAAGATGGCGACTAGGGTTGCTGTTTCCATTATTATAGAATTGAAATGAAAGACCACAGTGGATCTATGCTAAGATCTTTTATTTACAACGGAATGGTATACAAAGTCAACAGATCGTAATGAATACAAAATAAGATTTATGGCTACACAAACTGTTGAGGATAGTTCTAGATCTGGTCCAAGAAGCACTACTGTAGGGAAGTTATTGAAACCGTTGAATTCCGAATATGGTAAAGTAGCTCCTGGATGGGGAACGACCCCTTTGATGGGTGTTGCAATGGCGCTATTTGCGGTATTCCTATCTATTATTTTGGAGATTTATAATTCTTCTGTTCTACTGGATGGAATTTCAGTGAATTAGACTGAGAAGAGTCTTGAAGTCCTAGCTTTTCGTTCGATACAAAAAAGTAAAGTATGTAGGTCTAAAAATTTTAGCCTATTCTCCTTTGGTAGTTCGACTGCGAAATTTTTTTTCTGCATTGTATATTTCCGGAATATGAGTGTGTGACTTGTTAGAATTGACCCTATGGATAGTACAGAGAATGGGGCCTGTCATCTTTATCAAGATGGTTTTACTTCGTCGGATATTCATGCGAGTATCTGGAGCACGAAATAGATCAAATAGATCACAAAGTATTCGAACTATGATTCATACTTAATACTCAGACCTCGTAGCCGGACTTCTTTCCGTTCTATCTTATAAACTTTAATAAATCAAAATATTTTTCTGCTTTTAAACTCTTATTTGGATCAAAGGACAAATGCTTCTTTGTATTTTATGTTTTTAATCATTATAGCTATTTTTTTGATTGAATAAGTGATGATCCAATGGTTCTCACTCAGTGAACTTTGGACTTTGAAGGTTTCATTGAATTATCGTGGTTCTCGTATGAATCTGAGGTTTCAATTGATTAGTTAAGTAGGGTCTTAACAAGAGAATTCCTATCAATAATAAAGAAAACAAGAAGAAATCCACATTCCCATTCCATACAAATACCAAATAAAAAAGACAATAAAGATAGGTAATCTAGAAGATTCAAGAGGCCTCTAACGATCAACACAACATAAAGACGTATGAGCTGACTTGATTTTTTGGCATTTAACCACAAAGAAGAGCTTTCGCATTTTGACTCTTTCATATCATTAAATAATATTGAATGAGAGAGAAGTTTAAAACTTTATATTCCATATCTGTTTCAATCAGTATTTGGGTCT